ATCAATAAAATTTCCATTTATCCCAGATCTAGACATAGGTGTATTAATCCATTCTATAATTTATTTTAATTTCATTTCGTGAGAAAATGATCCCACAAACAAAGGAATTGTACAGTACGAAATAACATAAAAACGGATTCATTAAAATAAAAAGGAAGACCTTTTACTCATACTCAAATTGTTTAGGAATCAATAAAAAAAAAAAAAAAATCCGGGGGGACGGTTCATGAATTTGAAATCAATCTATGGGTTAAGAAGTTGGAGTAAGGAGTTGTTGTTGAAAAATCTAAAACTGGAAAGGCATTTTAGAATTTTTATGAAAATTGAATAATGATCTAAAGATATCCATTAAACACAGTCTAAAAAAATGGATCAATCGTTGAATTCGTTTCAATTGAGAGATTAAATCCGGTATAAATATTAGAAAGGGCGGAAACCCCATCTTCGCAAACATGAATAGATATATCTTTATTTTACAATTTTTCACAAAAAAGATTTATGCGGAAGGATTTGTCTTTGATGAAAAGTTTTCTATTTTTAGAGTTCAATTTTTTAATAATTTTAATTCAATGTAGATACCTATCCAAAATAATATGAATGACTCACTATTAACTCGGTTTTTTGGCCATAATCATTATGTAGGAGAGGTGGCCGAGTGGTTCAAGGCGTAGCATTGGAACTGCTATGTAGACTTTTGTTTACCGAGGGTTCGAATCCCTCTCTTTCCGTACTCTTCACCTAATTCACCAATGTTACTGACTGCAATGCATCAAATAAGAATGTATACTCCAACAGTTAGACCTTTCTTTGATATCGATTATGTATTTCTAATCCAAATCTTCTGTGGTACGAAAAATACTGGGCAAAATGGACAAGGAATGAAAATCCCCTACCGATCTATGATACATGAATGAGATCAAAATCCCCAGATCAAACCCCTTACCTTACTTACCCCGGGTCCCTTTACTTAAGCCAAAATGGAGAGGTCAAAATTGTCCGAACCCTTGTTATTTTAGTTGGGGTTAAGTCTGACGAGAGTAATATTCTACAACTAGCAATTCATTTATTTTCAAACCGACCCATTTACTATCTATTATTTGATTGACGAATCCTTCATATTGGAATGGGTGAAGAGTCAAATGGTTTGGCAACTCCTCGCGGGGGGATGAATCAAGATAATTTTGAATCAGAGCCCGAGATTTTTGCTCATCCCTCACTGTAATAATATCTCGGGGTTTACAGCGATAACTTGGTATATCTACTATACGACCATTGACTAAAATATGTCTATGGTTAACTAATTGGCGGGCTTGAGGAATAGTCGAAGCCATACCCAATCGAAAAAGGATGTTATCCAAACGCATTTCAAGTAATTGTAGTAAAACCTGACCTGTTGATCCTTTGGCTTTTCCGGCGATACGAACGTATTTAAGTAATTGTTGTTCTGTAAGACCATAATGAAAGCGCAATTTTTGTTTTTCTTCTAAACGAATACGATATTGAGATTTTTTTCCGGGGCGCGATTGGTTTCTAAGATCGCTTCCGGCTCTAGGCTTTTTACTAGTTAGTCCCGGTAAAGCCCCCAGACGACGGATTTTTTTGAAACGAGGCCCTCTGTAACGTGACATAAAGACTCCTTATTTTTTATGAAATTTCATAAAACAAAATTAAAACTAAACTAAAATATGATAAATTAATCGAAATTTACTGAAGTATTGTATTACAAAGAATAATTAGAGGAATTGTATCAATATCCGGACCTTATTGTATATAAATAATTGTATTATATAAATAAAAAGAATTTCAAATAATAATAAAAAAAATTCAGGGTTCTTTTCTTGATTGATTTGTTCTACAGAGACCGAACTCCTCCAATCCCATTTTTATTCATAATTGGAAGTTCCTACGAGATGATAGGGTGACCCTTGGGAAAAGGGAAAGAAGTTTTTCGCTTTGATTTCACATTATCAATTATGTAAAAAATAAAAAATCAAACAAACGGAGAAAAGCCGGCTATCGGAATCGAACCGATGACCATCGCATTACAAATGCGATGCTCTAACCTCTGAGCTAAGCGGGCTCACATAACATAAATTGTACACGTATACTAATTTAGTAAACTACTGAGATATTAACTGTTCATTCTTAGCTATTTCATAAGAAATATGATATATAGAAAAATAGAAATATCAAAAATAAGGAAGAATAGAAAATAGAATTTTATAATTTCCAAACATATTGGATATTTGAATATTATAGAACATACCTATTAATATAGCGATATTAATAAATATCGCGATATAAAATTTTGATCTATTTCTCAAATATATGTTTATCAATAATAAATATCTTAATTAGGTTAATTAGATGGTAAGATTTTTTTTACTATTCTATGTTTACTATTTTTTATTACATAATTTTATTATATTTCATATATATTTTATATTTTATTATATTTCATATATATTTTATATATAGAAATATATATATTTCATTTTAATTTAATTTTTAATTTGAAAATATATTTTAATATTTCATTTTAAATAAAATCGAGTAAAGTAATGTAATTAAGTTTAGAATCTTATTCTATTTCTATATTTCTTGTATATTACAATCTTATAATATTATTATTTATTATATATAATTCGAAATAATTTCATATTTAATTAATAAATATAATTTCATATTTAATTAATAAATAATTTTATTTTGAATTCTCTTCTAATTCTAAATTAACGGAATGGTTAGTTATAGCCATTTTATTAGTTTTAGTTATGGCTATTAATTGAATTTAAAATTAATAATACTCAAATCTTCCTTTTCGTTTTTTTGTTATGTTATAATGTTATAGAAGGCCTGCCCTAAGAATAACATGAAAGATAAAAGCGCAATCCAGATCATAATGAAACACTCCTCTGGTTTCATTCGGAAAGGTGAAAGCTAAGACGAAAAAAAAAAAAAAAAAGAATCGACCGTTCAAGTATTTAAAATTGCACGCTAAAAACGGTAGAAATAGGGGCATATATAAGTATAATAAATATATATTATACTATAATATATATGTTATGCGATCTATATTGAATTGATGATATAGAAATGATAGAATCATTTCTGATTGGACCAAATACGGGTCTCCGATAGAGATGAAAGAAAATATACAAGAAATCAAATAGTAGAAAAAACTTTTCAATATAGGAACCGGTATCTAATGAATTCAACCGGTCCAGCATAATAGAAATTAAAGAAAAAAGGGGGGGGGGGCGGCATCATGATGCGATCTTAATCACATCAAAAAAAAGAGGGGATATGGCGAAATTGGTAGACGCTACGGACTTAATTGGATTGAGCCTTGGTATGGAAACCTACCAAGTGAGAACTTTCAAATTCAGAGAAACCCTGGAATTAAAAATGGGCAATCCTGAGCCAAATCCTGTTTTATGAAAATAAACAAGGGTTTCATAAACCGAAAATAAAAAAGGATAGGTGCAGAGACTCAATGGAAGCTGTTCTAACAAATGGAGTTGGCTGCATTGTGTTAGTAAAGAAATCCTTCCATCGAAACTTCAGAAAGGATGAAGGATAAACCTATATACATACGTATAGTACTGAAATACTATCTCAAAATGATTAATGACGACCAAAATCTGTATTTTTTTATATTTATATGAAAAATGAAAGACTTGTTGTGAATCGATTAAAAATTGAAAAAAGAATCGAATATTCATTGATCAAACCATTCACTCCACCGTAGTCTGATAGATCTTTTTAATAATTGATTAATCGGACGAGAATAAAGATAGAGTCCCATTATACATGTTAATATCGACAACAATGAAATTTATAGTAAGAGGAAAATCCGTCGACTTTAGAAATCGTGAGGGTTCAAGTCCCTCTATCCCCAAAACGACCCGGTTGACTCCCTAATTATTTATTTTCATTTTATCATTTTGTTAGCGATTCAAATCAAAATTCGTTATATTTATCATTCATTCTCATTCTACTCTTTTCTTTCACAAATGGATCTGAGCGAAAATTTTTTTCTTATCACAAGACTTTTGTGTGATATATATGATACGCGTACAGTACAAATGATTTGAGCAAGGAATCCATTAAATTTGAATAATTAACAATACATATCATTACTTGTACTGTACTGAAACTTTGAAATTTTTTTTTTGAAGATCCAAGAAATTCTATTAGATCCTGTATAATACTTTGTAATACTTTTTCGTTTTTCTAATTGACATAGACCCAAGTCCTATATTAAAATAAAATGAGGATGATGCGTCGTGAATGGTCGGGATAGCTCAGCTGGTAGAGCAGAGGACTGAAAATCCTCGTGTCACCAGTTCAAATCTGGTTCCTGGCACATGAGTAATTTGTATGAGTATATATTCTAAAAATTAATTGATATGGGTCGACATACATATTCATTAATAGTATAAATCATGATACATATTTATCCATCTAAATGTCGGAGATATACCCCTTATATATATCATATGTATATAAAGTATACAAAAGAATTCCATTTTGTTTCCTCTTGTTTTTTTATTTGTCCATACTGTGTCTCCTTTTGTTCAAAAAAAAAAAACGTTAATACTTTATACATATTCGAAAGGCTAAATTAGTTAGTTGAAAGAGAAAAAGTATAGTCTAGAGGAGTTGAGGGATGGGAATAGCCAAAGTGCATTTCAGATACAGTACAAATAGAATATGATCCTCTTTCATTTCCTTCTATATTTTTTTCATATTCTATTTCTTCATTTCCTCCTATGTTACTTTCTATAGCCCATCTAAGTGATGTGCGCGGTACATAGTTCATAATGCGGAACTCTTTATGTTTCATCCTAGTGGCTCGGCTCATTCGAAAAAGTATCTTCAAAATTTGAGAATCTCAATGAATCCTCTAATTTTTTTTAGTATTTATTTTATTTAGCCCACCCAATAACTAAAAAAAAAAATAATATGTGAATGAAACTTCAATTACTATGTTTGAT